GCTAGCGTAGCTTAACTAAAGCACAACACTGAAGATGTTAAGACGGACCCTAGAAACTCCCGCAAGCACAAAGGCTTGGTCCTGACTTTACTATCAACTTTAGCCAAATTTACACATGCAAGTATCCGCGTCCCTGTGAAAATGCCCTACAGTCCCCCATCCGGGAACAAGGAACTGGTATCAGGCACATCTATCGAGCCCACGACACCTTGCTTAGCCACACCCTCAAGGGAACTCAGCAGTGGTAAACATTAAGCCATAAGTGAAAACTTGACTTAGTTAAAGCTAACAGGGCCGGTAAAACTCGTGCCAGCCACCGCGGTTATACGAGAGACCCAAGTTGTTAGACACCGGCGTAAAGAGTGGTTAAGTTAAAACCTTTTACTAAAGCCAAACATCTTCAAGACTGTTATACGTAACCGAAGACAGGAAGTTCAACCACGAAAGTGACTTTATCTAATCTGAATCCACGAAAGCTACGGAACAAACTGGGATTAGATACCCCACTATGCCTAGCCGTAAACATTGATAGAACCTTACACCCGCTATCCGCCCGGGAACTACGAGCAAAAGCTTAAAACCCAAAGGACTTGGCGGTGCTTTAAACCCACCTAGAGGAGCCTGTTCTAGAACCGATAACCCCCGTTCAACCTCACCCTTCCTTGTTTTTCCCGCCTATATACCGCCGTCGTCAGCTTACCCCATGAAGGTCTAATAGTAAGCAAGACTGGTAAAACCTAAAACGTCAGGTCGAGGTGTAGCGCATGAAAGGGGAAGAAATGGGCTACATTCGCTGCTACAGCGAACACGAAAGGTGCACTGAAACGTACATCTGAAGGAGGATTTAGCAGTAAGCGGGGAATAGAGCGTCCCGCTGAAATCGGCCCTGAAGCGCGCACACACCGCCCGTCACTCTCCCCAAAAACACCTACTCAGTTAATTAAAACCTAATAATTATAGAGGGGAGGCAAGTCGTAACATGGTAAGTGTACCGGAAGGTGCACTTGGGATATCAGAGCGTAGCTAAGATAGAAAAGCATCTCCCTTACACTGAGAAGTCACCCGTGCAAGTCGGGCCGCCCTGATACCTAACAGCTAGCCCACCCCCACAATTCAACGAACCCCTGTTAATAACCCCTAATACCCCAGTATTTATTTTAAACAAACCATTTTCCCCCCTTAGTATAGGCGATAGAAAAGGGCCTACGGCGCAACAGAAAAAGTACCGCAAGGGAACGCTGAAAGAGAAGTGAAATAACTCAATAAAGCCTAAAAAAGCAGAGATTCAAGCTCGTACCTTTTGCATCATGATTAAGCAAGTGTAACCCAAGCAAAGCGTACTTTAGTTTGACATCCCGAAACTAGGTGAGCTACTCCAAGACAGCCTATCAATAGGGCACACCCTTCTCTGTGGCAAAAGAGTGGGGGGAGCTTTGAGTAGAGGCGATAAACCTACCGAACCTAGTTATAGCTGGTTGTCCAAGAAATGAATAGAAGTTCAGCCTTTCGGCTTCTTTTTTCACCTTAGTCTAACCCCTGTAGATGCACTAAAGAAACCGAAAGAGTTAGTCAAAGGGGGTACAGCCCCTTTGAATCAAGACACAACTTTGCCAGGAGGGTAAAGATCATAATAACTAAAGCTAAATGTTTAGGTGGGCCTAAAAGCAGCCATCCCCTTAGAAAGCGTTAAAGCTCATACATGTAGTATTCTTCTTATCCTGATCATCAAATCTTACCCCCCTGCCCGTACTGGACCATCCCATGCCTACATGGAAGTGACTATGCTGAAATGAGTAATAAGAGGGCTATCGGCTCTCTCCCTGCACACATGTAAATCAGAACGGACAACCCACCGAACCTTAACGGCCCCAAATAAAGAGGGCAGTGGATTATAGACCAAAAAACTAGAAAAGTGTCCAAAAACAAACCGTTAAACCCACACAGGTGTGCCCCTGGGGAAAGACTAGAAGAAAGAGAAGGAACTCGGCAAACATAAAGCCTCGCCTGTTTACCAAAAACATCGCCTCTTGTAAACTCAAAAAATAAGAGGTCCCGCCTGCCCTGTGACTATTTGTTCAACGGCCGCGGTATTTTGACCGTGCGAAGGTAGCGCAATCACTTGTCTTTTAAATGAAGACCCGTATGAATGGCATAACGAGGGCTTAACTGTCTCCTCTCTCAGGTCAATGAAATTGATCTTCCCGTGCAGAAGCGGGGATACAAACATAAGACGAGAAGACCCTATGGAGCTTTAGACGCTAAGGCGGCCCACATTTATTACCCCTAAACAAGGGGCTAAACCAAGTGAGCCCCGCCCTAATGTCTTTGGTTGGGGCGACCGCGGGGTATTACAAAACCCCCATGTGGAGCGGGAATACCCCTCCTACAGCTAAGAGCTACAGCTCTAGTAACCAGAAATTCTGACCAAAAAGATCCGGCAATGCCGATCAACGAACCGAGTTACCCTAGGGATAACAGCGCAATCCTCTTTTAGAGTCCATATCGACAAGGGGGTTTACGACCTCGATGTTGGATCAGGACATCCTAATGGTGCAGCCGCTATTAAGGGTTCGTTTGTTCAACGATTAAAGTCCTACGTGATCTGAGTTCAGACCGGAGTAATCCAGGTCAGTTTCTATCTATGATGTGATTTTTTCTAGTACGAAAGGACCGAAAAGAAGAGGCCAATGCCACAGGCACGCCTCCCCCCACCTAGTGAAATCAACTAAAGTAGGCAAAAGGGCATGCCCTTTTGCCTAAGAAATAAGGCTTATTAAGGTGGCAGAGCCCGGTAATTGCAAAAGGCCTAAGCCCTTTCTACAGGGGTTCAAATCCTCTCCTTAACTATGATATCCGACCTCATCACACACATTATTAACCCCCTCATTTTTATTGTACCAGTTCTTCTAGCTGTTGCCTTCCTCACCCTTCTTGAACGCAAAGTGCTAGGCTACATGCAATTACGAAAAGGGCCAAATGTCGTTGGGTCCTACGGACTCCTACAGCCTATCGCTGACGGCCTGAAACTATTTATTAAAGAACCTATCCGCCCTTCCACTTCTTCTCCTGTACTGTTCCTCCTCACACCCATGCTGGCTCTCACCCTAGCCCTTACCCTTTGAGCACTTATACCTCTTCCATACCCCCTTATTGACCTAAACCTAGGAATTCTTTTCCTCCTTGCCTTATCTAGTTTAGCAGTCTATTCTACTCTCGGCTCAGGCTGAGCATCAAATTCAAAATATGCTCTAATTGGAGCCCTTCGAGCTGTCGCCCAAACTATTTCTTATGAAGTAAGCCTGGGCCTTATTCTCTTAAATATTATTATTTTTACGGGGGATTTCACCCTGCAAACATTTAACATCACTCAGGAAAGCGTTTGACTGGTTCTGCCTGCATGACCCCTTGCCGCCATATGGTACATCTCGACCCTCGCCGAAACAAACCGAGCACCCTTTGACCTCACTGAGGGGGAGTCCGAACTAGTCTCAGGCTTTAATGTAGAGTACGCTGGGGGACCCTTTGCCCTTTTTTTCCTTGCAGAATACGCCAATATCCTACTCATAAATACCCTTTCCACCACACTCTTCTTAGGGGCCTCCCACATCCCCGCTATCCCCGAACTGACCTCTGTAAGCCTAATGACCAAGGCGGCCCTTCTCTCAGTGCTTTTCTTATGGGTGCGAGCTTCTTACCCTCGGTTCCGGTACGATCAGCTAATACATCTTATCTGGAAAAACTTCCTCCCCCTAACTCTCGCCCTGGTCATTTGACACCTAGCGCTTCCCATCGCTTTTGCCAGTCTACCCCCACAGCTTTAACCACGGAGTTATGCCTGAAGTAAAGGACCACTTTGATAGAGTGACACATGGGGGTTAAAGTCCCCCCAACTCCTTAGAAAGAAGGGATTCGAACCCTACCTAAAGAGATCAAAACTCTTAGTGCTTCCACTACACCACTTCCTAGTAAAATCAGCTAACTAAGCTCTTGGGCCCATACCCCAAACATGTAGGTTAAACTCCTTCCTTTACTAATGAATCCGTACATCTTAGCCACCCTTCTCTTTGGCTTAGGCCTAGGAACCACTATTACATTCGCCAGCTCCCACTGAATTCTCACCTGAATGGGGCTCGAAATAAACACCCTTGCCATCATCCCCCTAATAGCGCAACATCACCACCCCCGAGCCGTTGAAGCCACCACTAAGTATTTCCTTACCCAAGCAACCGGGGCAGCAGTACTACTTTTTGCAAGCACCACTAACGCATGACTTACAGGACAATGAGATATTCAACAAATATCCCACCCTCTTCCCGTTACTCTTATCACTTTAGCCCTCGCACTTAAAGTAGGCCTAGCCCCCCTTCACTCGTGACTCCCAGAAGTCCTACAAGGACTCAATCTCACCACCGGACTTATCCTATCTACATGACAAAAATTAGCCCCTTTTGCACTGCTTTTACAAATCCAACCCGCCAACTCGACACTCCTAATTGCACTGGGCCTTGCATCTACGCTAGTAGGCGGTTGAGGGGGCCTGAACCAAACACAACTACGTAAAATCTTAGCCTACTCTTCCATCGCCCATCTTGGCTGGATAATCCTGATCGTGCAATTCTCCTCCTCCCTAACTTTTCTCACCCTAGTAACATACCTTGTTATAACATTTCCCACCTTTCTTGTATTCAAACTCAGTAACTCTACTAACATTAACACCCTTGCTACCTCTTGGCCTAAAGCCCCAACCCTTACATCTTTAACTCCTTTAGTCCTACTGTCCTTAGGGGGCCTCCCACCACTAACAGGTTTTGTACCTAAGTGACTTATCCTCCAAGAACTCACTAAACAGGACTTAACGACTACCGCCACTCTAGCCGCCCTTACAGCCCTCCTAAGCCTGTATTTTTACTTACGCCTCTCATACGCTATAACCCTTACCATACCCCCTAACAATACAGCAGGAACAACTCCCTGACGCCTTCCCTCCTCACAATTAACCCTACCGCTTGCTATTTCAACAACTGCCACACTACTACTACTCCCCTTAACCCCTGCTGCAATCACACTGCTAGCCCTCTAGGGGACTTAGGCTAACAAAAGACCAAAGGCCTTCAAAGCCCTAAGTGGGGGTGAAAATCCTCCAGTCCCTGATAAAACTTGCGGGGTACTAACCCACATCCCCTGCATGCAAAACAGACACTTTAATTAAGCTAAAGCCTTTCCTAGGTGGGTAGGCCTCGATCCTACAAACTCTTAGTTAACAGCTAAGTGCTCAAGCCAGTGAGCATCCACCTACCTTCCCCTCGCCTTGTCAGAGCGGAGAGGCGAGGGAAAGCCCCAGCAGAAGTTAGTCTGCCTCTTAAGATTTGCAATCCTATATGTCGAACACCTTGGAGCTTGGTAAGAAGAGGGGTTTAAACCTCTGTACATGGGGTTACAATCCACCGCTTAAACTCAGCCATCCTACCTGTGGCCATCACACGATGATTCTTCTCGACTAATCACAAAGACATTGGCACCCTTTATCTAGTATTTGGTGCCTGAGCCGGAATAGTGGGCACAGCTCTGAGCCTCCTAATTCGAGCCGAGCTGAGCCAACCCGGGGCCCTCTTGGGGGACGACCAGATTTATAATGTAATTGTTACGGCACATGCCTTTGTAATAATTTTCTTTATAGTAATACCAATCATAATCGGGGGTTTCGGGAACTGACTTATCCCCCTAATGATTGGGGCTCCTGACATGGCATTTCCCCGAATAAATAACATGAGTTTTTGACTCCTGCCCCCCTCTTTCCTTCTCCTCCTTGCCTCTTCCGGAGTAGAAGCAGGTGCTGGGACTGGTTGAACAGTCTATCCCCCTCTGTCTGGTAATTTAGCACATGCAGGGGCCTCTGTTGACCTAACAATTTTCTCTCTTCATCTTGCAGGGATCTCGTCAATTCTTGGTGCAATTAATTTTATCACAACCATTATTAACATAAAACCTCCCGCTATTTCCCAATACCAAACCCCTCTGTTTGTGTGATCCGTACTAATTACTGCTGTCCTATTACTCCTTTCGCTCCCAGTCCTTGCTGCAGGCATTACAATGCTTTTAACAGACCGAAACCTCAACACCACATTCTTCGACCCAGCAGGAGGTGGGGACCCAATTCTTTACCAACACCTCTTCTGATTCTTCGGACATCCTGAAGTATATATTCTTATTCTTCCTGGCTTCGGCATGGTCTCCCACATTGTTGCTTACTACTCCGGTAAGAAAGAACCTTTCGGCTATATGGGCATGGTGTGAGCTATAATGGCCATCGGCCTTCTAGGATTTATCGTGTGAGCCCATCATATGTTTACAGTAGGGATAGATGTAGACACACGTGCCTACTTTACCTCCGCCACAATGATTATCGCCATCCCCACGGGCGTAAAAGTCTTTAGTTGACTCGCCACACTTCACGGGGGCTCTGTTAAATGAGAAACACCCCTTCTATGGGCCCTTGGCTTTATTTTTCTCTTCACAGTCGGAGGTCTAACAGGTATTGTCCTTGCCAATTCTTCCCTCGATATCGTATTACATGACACCTATTATGTAGTCGCCCACTTCCACTACGTCTTATCGATGGGGGCCGTATTCGCTATCGTCGCCGGCTTTGTACACTGATTCCCGCTCTTCTCAGGTTATACCCTTCATAGTACTTGAACAAAAATTCACTTTGGCGTAATATTCGTTGGTGTGAATCTAACCTTCTTCCCACAACATTTCCTCGGCCTGGCTGGAATGCCCCGGCGGTACTCAGATTACCCAGATGCCTACACCCTGTGAAACACCGTATCCTCAATCGGGTCTTTGGTCTCCTTGGTAGCCGTAATCATGTTCTTATTTATTATTTGAGAAGCCTTCGCTACCAAACGTGAAGTTTTGACAGTAGAACTCACGACAACTAATGTAGAATGACTACACGGCTGCCCTCCCCCTTACCACACATTCGAGGAGCCTGCGTTTGTTCTAGTTCAATCGAACTAACGAGAAAGGGAGGAGTTGAACCCCCATGAACTGGTTTCAAGCCAGCCACATAACCACTCTGTCACTTTCTTTATAAGACACTAGTAAAAATAGCTTATTACACTGCCTTGTCAAGGCAGAGTCGTGGGTCAAACCCCCGCGTGTCTTTCCCTAATGGCCCATCCCTCCCAACTAGGATTTCAAGATGCAGCTTCACCTGTTATAGAAGAACTTCTTCATTTCCATGATCACGCCTTAATAATCGTCTTTTTAATCAGTACTTTAGTACTTTACATTATTGTGGCAATAGTGTCCACGAAATTAACTAACAAATATATTTTGGATTCACAAGAAATCGAGATTATTTGAACTGTTCTCCCAGCAATTATTCTTGTCCTTATCGCTCTCCCCTCTCTGCGCATTCTTTATCTTATAGACGAAATCAACAGCCCCCTCCTTACCATTAAAGCCATCGGCCATCAGTGGTACTGAAGCTACGAGTACACAGACTACGAAGACCTCGGATTCGACGCGTACATAATTCCCACGCAGGATTTAAATCCCGGCCAATTCCGACTTATAGAAGCAGACCACCGAATAGTAATCCCCGTGGAATCCCCAATCCGAGTTTTGATCTCCGCTGATGACGTCCTTCATTCATGAGCCGTCCCAGCCCTGGGGGTTAAAATAGACGCAGTCCCAGGCCGCCTAAATCAAACAGCTTTCATTGCATCACGCCCAGGAATTTTCTACGGTCAGTGCTCTGAAATTTGTGGTGCAAATCATAGCTTTATACCCATTGTAGTGGAAGCAGTCCCCCTAGAACACTTTGAAAACTGATCGTCTCGGATACTTGAAGACGCCTCGCTAAGAAGCTAAACTGGGGACAGCGTTAGCCTTTTAAGCTAAAGATTGGTGACTCCCACCCACCCTTAGCGACATGCCCCAACTCAACCCCACACCTTGGTTCACAATCCTAATCTTCTCGTGATTAATTTTTTTAACCGTCATTCCCCCTAAGGTAATAGCTCATACTTTCCCCAATGAGCCGACGCTTCAAAGCGTCGAAAAACCTAAAACAGAGTCCTGAACCTGACCATGACAGTAAGCCTTTTCGACCAGTTTATAAGCCCCACACTCCTAGGTGTCCCCCTAATTGTCCTCGCTACTACCTTCCCCTGAATTATATACCCCACTCCCACGGCCCGTTGACTCAACAGCCGATTCTTAACTCTACAAGGCTGACTCGTTAACCGCTTCACTCAACAACTCCTTCTCCCCCTCAACCTTGGTGGTCACAAATGAGCTGCTCTCTTAACATCCTTAATAATCTTCTTGGTTACTATGAATATACTAGGCCTACTCCCCCACACCTTCACCCCTACCACACAGTTATCTTTGAACCTTGGACTCGCATTACCCCTTTGACTTGCAACAGTAATTATAGGCATGCGGAACCAGCCCACACACGCTCTTGGTCATCTTCTCCCAGAAGGCACTCCCGGCCCTCTAATCCCAGTTCTCATTATCATCGAAACAATTAGCCTCTTTATCCGTCCCCTCGCTCTAGGCGTCCGATTGACTGCTAATTTAACAGCCGGCCACCTCTTAATTCAACTCGTCTCAACCGCCGCCTTTGTTCTAACACCTCTTATACCCGCCGTAGCACTTCTTACATCAACAGTTCTTATCCTCCTCACACTTTTAGAAGTTGCCGTAGCCATAATTCAAGCCTACGTATTTGTTCTCCTATTAACTCTTTACCTACAAGAAAACGTTTAATGGCCCACCAAGCACACGCATACCACATAGTCGACCCCAGCCCTTGACCTCTCACAGGGGCAATTGCTGCCTTATTAATAACATCAGGTCTTGCAACCTGATTCCACTTCCAGTCTTCAACCTTAATAACCCTAGGGACAGTTCTTACATCTCTTACCATATTCCAATGGTGACGAGATGTCGTACGAGAGGGGACATTCCAAGGTCACCACACACCCCCCGTTCAAAAAGGCCTTCGGTATGGTATAATTCTTTTTATTACCTCAGAAGTCTTCTTTTTCCTAGGCTTTTTTTGAGCATTTTACCACGCAAGCCTCGCACCCACCCCTGAACTAGGAGGCTGCTGACCCCCCGCCGGCATTATTACCCTAGACCCCTTCGAGGTCCCTCTACTTAACACGGCGGTCTTACTTGCCTCGGGGGTAACCGTCACTTGGGCTCATCACAGCATTATGGAGGGGGAACGAAAACAAACAGTTCAATCCCTGGTTTTAACCATCTTGCTTGGCTTTTATTTTACATTTTTACAGGGCTTAGAGTACTATGAGGCCCCCTTCACTATCGCAGACGGTGTTTATGGTTCTACTTTCTTTGTAGCCACCGGCTTCCATGGACTTCACGTCATCATGGGCTCTACATTTTTGGCCATTTGTCTGACCCGACAAACCCTACATCATTTTACATCCAAACATCATTTCGGATTTGAAGCAGCCGCCTGATACTGACACTTCGTAGACGTCGTATGACTATTCCTCTATATCTCCATCTACTGGTGAGGATCTTAATCTTTCTAGTACTAATGCTAGTATGTGTGACTTCCAATCACCCGGTCTTGGTTAAACCCCAAGGAAAGATAGTGAATTTAATTGCAACCATGATTACTATCGCCTCCCTCCTCTCTGTCATTTTAGCCACTATGTCCTTCTGACTCCCCCAAATGGCCCCGGACCATGAAAAACTTTCCCCGTACGAATGCGGTTTCGACCCTATTGGCTCAGCCCGTCTGCCCTTTTCACTACGATTTTTTTTAGTTGCTATTCTCTTCCTGCTTTTCGACCTAGAGATTGCCCTTCTCCTACCCCTTCCCTGAGGCGATCAACTTACGACCCCTCTACTAACATTCCTATGAACCACAACCATCTTAACCCTCCTCACCCTAGGTTTGACCTACGAGTGACTCCAAGGGGGCTTAGAGTGAGCTGAGTAGGAAGTTAGTTTAAGAAAAACCTTTGATTTCGACTCAAAAACTTGTGGTTAAAATCCATAATTCCCTAATGACCCCTGTTCACTTTGCCTTCTCATCGGCCTTTATACTAGGACTGACCGGCCTAGCCTTTCATCGAACCCACTTACTTTCCGCCCTTCTATGCTTAGAAGGAATAATGCTGTCTTTATTCACAGCTCTCTCTCTCTGAACCTTGCAATTTGGATCCACAAGCTCCTCCGCAGCTCCTATACTCCTACTAGCTTTCTCAGCTTGTGAAGCCAGCGCTGGCTTAGCCCTCCTGGTAGCCACTGCACGAACCCACGGCACCGACCGACTACAAAGCCTAAACCTCCTACAATGCTAAAAATCCTTATCCCTACCCTAATGCTTATCCCAACCACTTGAATAACCCCACCCAAATGACTTTGATCAGCTACCTTGATACACAGCCTACTAATTGCTCTAACCAGTCTCTCATGATTAACTAATAAAGCAGAAACGGGCTGATCATTTCTCAACTCCTATATGGCCACAGACCCCTTGTCCACACCTCTTTTAGTACTTACCTGCTGACTACTTCCCCTTATAATCCTTGCAAGCCAAAGCCACACGGCACTAGAGCCTCCAAACCGACAACGTACCTTTATTACCCTTCTAATCTCCCTCCAAATTTTTCTTATCCTGGCCTTTGGAGCCACCGAAATCATCATATTCTACGTAATATTTGAAGCCACCCTTATCCCCACCCTCATTCTTATCACCCGTTGAGGAAATCAAACCGAACGCCTTAATGCGGGCATTTATTTTCTTTTCTACACCCTTGCCGGCTCACTACCTTTGCTCGTGGCCCTGCTCCTCCTTCAGAATAACACCGGCACTCTATCACTTCTAACCCTCCCGTACTCAGGCCCGGTAGAACTAACATCTTATGCCCATAAGCTATGATGAGCCGGCTGCCTTCTTGCCTTCTTAGTAAAAATACCACTATACGGTGCTCACTTATGACTCCCTAAAGCTCACGTCGAAGCCCCAGTCGCAGGCTCTATGATCCTTGCAGCCGTACTTCTAAAACTAGGCGGCTACGGCATAATACGAATAGTCGTGATACTTGAACCCTTAACCAAAGAATTAAGCTACCCCTTTATCGTCTTTGCCTTATGAGGGGTAATCATAACGGGCTCCATTTGCCTTCGTCAAACAGATTTAAAATCCCTTATTGCCTACTCCTCAGTAAGCCACATGGGCCTTGTCGTCGGGGGTATTCTTATCCAAACCCCTTGAAGCTTTTCTGGTGCCCTGGTTCTTATGGTTGCCCACGGACTCGCATCATCCACACTCTTCTGCCTAGCTAACACAAGCTATGAACGAACCCACAGTCGAACCATGCTCTTGACCCGAGGTCTACAAATAGTTCTACCCCTTATAACAGCCTGATGGTTTATTGCCAGCCTTGCCAACCTAGCACTCCCCCCGCTCCCTAATTTAATAGGGGAACTTATGATTATCACTTCTTTATTCAACTGATCCTGGCGGACAATCGCACTAACCGGGACGGGAGCACTTATCACTGCTAACTATTCCCTCTATATATTTCTTATAACCCAACGGGGGCCTCTCCCAGCACACATTATCGCCCTAGCTCCCTCCTACACACGAGAACACCTACTTATGACCCTTCACCTTATCCCCCTAATTCTGCTTATCCTTAAGCCTGAACTAATTTGAGGGTGGGCCACATGTGGGTGTAGTTTAACAAAAATATTAGATTGTGATTCTAAAGACAGGGGTTAAAGTCCCCCTACCCACCGAGAGAGGCTCGCCAGCAACGAAGACTGCTAATCTCCGCAACCCTGGTTGAACCCCGGGGCTCACTCGACCTGCTCCTGAAGGATAACAGCTCATCCATTGGTCTTAGGAACCAAAAACTCTTGGTGCAAATCCAAGTAGCAGCTATGCACCCCACTTCACTTATGATAACCTCGAGCCTAGTTATTATTTTCACACTATTAGCCTTCCCAGTACTCTCGACCCTTTCCCCACGTATCCGAAACCCCCGTTGGACCTTTACACATGTTAAAGCAGCAGTCAAACTGGCTTTTTTCGTCAGCCTTTTACCACTTTTCTTGTTTTTTAACGAGGGCGCAGAAGCAATCATTACCTCCTGGACCTGGTTAAACACCACATGTTTTGATATTAGTATCAGCTTTAAATTTGATCATTACTCAATTATCTTTACCCCTGTTGCCCTATACGTAACCTGATCAATTCTTGAATTCGCATCCTGGTATATACACGCAGACCCAGATGTTAACCGCTTCTTTAAGTACCTCCTAATTTTCCTAATTGCTATGATTATTCTAGTTACAGCAAACAATATATTCCAACTATTTATTGGCTGGGAGGGTGTAGGCATCATATCCTTTCTTCTCATCGGTTGGTGGTACGGACGAGCAGACGCCAATACCGCCGCCCTACAAGCTGTAGTCTACAATCGTGTTGGGGATATTGGACTAATCTTAACCATGGCCTGAATAGCCATGAATCTTAACTCGTGGGAGATTCACCAAATCTTCGCAGCCTCTAAAAACTTCGATTTAACCTTTCCACTTCTAGGTTTAATCCTTGCCGCTACCGGCAAATCCGCTCAGTTCGGCCTTCATCCCTGGCTCCCCTCTGCCATAGAGGGTCCTACACCGGTCTCTGCCCTTCTTCACTCAAGCACCATGGTTGTTGCCGGCATTTTTCTGCTTGTGCGTATGAGCCCCTTACTAGAAAACAACCAAACCGCTTTAACCACCTGCCTCTGCTTGGGCGCCTTAACAACCCTCTTTACAGCAACTTGCGCACTTACCCAGAATGATGTTAAGAAAATTATCGCCTTCTCAACATCAAGTCAACTTGGACTAATAATGATCACTATCGGACTTAACCAACCCCAACTGGCCTTCCTACACATCTGTACCCATGCTTTTTTTAAAGCAATACTCTTCCTGTGCTCCGGGTCCGTAATCCATGGCTTGAATGACGAACAAGACATTCGCAAAATGGGTGGAATACACCACCTCACCCCCTTTACCTCTTCTTGTCTGACAATCGGCAACCTTGCCCTTGCCGGTACTCCCTTCCTGGCCGGGTTCTTCTCTAAAGATGCCATCATTGAAGCCCTAAACACATCCTACCTAAACGCCTGAGCCCTGACTCTAACCCTCCTAGCTACTTCTTTTACAGCCATCTATAGCCTTCGTGTTGTATATTTTGTATCCATGGGCCACGCCCGATTTAACCCTCTTTCCCCTATTAATGAGAATAACACAGCCGTTATCAACCCTGTCAAACGTTTAGCCTGAGGAAGTATCGTTGCCGGACTTTTAATTTCCTCTAGCATTACCCCCCTTAAAACCCCTATCATAACCATACACCCTCTCCTCAAACTAACTGCCCTGACTGTCACAGTAATTGGACTACTCTTGGCCTTAGAACTAGCGTCATTAACAAGTAAGCAATACCAAACCAACCCATATTTAACCACACACCGCTTCTCCAATATGCTCGGGTTCTTCCCTACTATTATTCATCGTTTCACCCCTAAAATTAATCTGGCTCTAGGCCAAACCATTGCCAGTCAAATGGTGGACCAAACCTGACTTGAAAAAACGGGCCCAAAGGCTATTACTTCCTCAAGCCTCCCCTTAATCTCCACAACCAGCAATACACAACAGGGACTTATCAAAACATATCTGGCTTTATTCCTTCTTACCCTAACCCTTACTGTCCTAGTAACCATCTATTAAACAGCCCGAAGTATGCCCCGACTCAAACCTCGGGTTAACTCTAACACAACAAACAATGTTAACAAAAGCACCCAGGCACTCATTACTAACATCCCCCCTCCTGATGCGTATATTAAAGCAACCCCGCCCATATCACCCCGAAACACAGAGAAGTCCCCCAACTCCTCAGCTGATACTCAAGAGGCTTCATACCACCCACCCCACAAAGTACTTGACACCACAATTACCCCCGCTACGTATAGGCCTATGTACAATAAAACAGACCGACTCCCAAAACTTTCTGGGAAAGGCTCAGCTGCCAATGCAGTTGAATACGCAAATACTACCAACATTCCTCCCAAGTAAATTAAAAATAAAACTAACGACAAAAAGGGCCCACCATGGCCTACTAAAACTCCACACCCCATGCCCGCTACAACCACCAACCCTAAAGCAGCAAAGTACGGGGAAGGGTTTGAAGCAACAGCTACTAACCCTAAAACTAAACCCAATAAGAACAAAGACATAATATAGGTCATAATTCCTGCCAGGAGTTTAACCAGGACTAATGGCTCGAAAAACCACCGTTGTTATTCAACTACAAAAACCTTAATGGCAAGCCTACGAAAAAATCACCCGTTACTAAAAATCGCTAATAGCGCAGTAATTGACCTCCCCGCCCCCTCTAATATTTCGGTATGATGAAACTTTGGTTCCCTACTTGGTCTTTGCTTAATTATCCAAATCCTAACAGGACTATTCCTGGCCATACACTACACTTCCGATATCGCAACAGCTTTCTCATCTGTTGGTCACATCAACCGAGATGTAAACTACGGCTGACTTATCCGCAATCTTCACGCCAATGGTGCCTCTTTCTTCTTCATCTGCATCTACACACATATTGGACGAGGGCTATACTATGGTTCCTACCTTTATAAAGAAACATGAACTATTGGCGTCGTTCTTCTTCTCTTAGTTATAATAACAGCTTTCGTAGGGTACGTCCTACCCTGAGGTCAAATATCTTTCTGAGGCGCCACAGTTATCACCAACCTCTTATCCGCAGTTCCCTACATTGGTAACGCTCTTGTTCAATGAGTTTGAGGTGGATTTTCAGTTGACAACGCCACGCTAACCCGATTCTTTGCATTCCACTTCCTCTTTCCCTTCGTCATTGCAGGTACCACAATAGTGCACCTACTTTTCCTCCATCAAACCGGCTCAAACAACCCCCTAGGTTTAAATTCAGATACAGACAAGATTTCTTTCCACCCTTACTTCTCATACAAAGACCTACTTGGTTTCGCAACCCTACTCATCTCCCTCACAACCTTAGCACTATTTTCCCCCAATCTTCTAGGGGACCCTGATAATTTTACCCCTGCTAATCCACTAGTGACCCCACCCCACATTAAACCTGAGTGATACTTCTTGTTTGCTTACGCCATTCTTCGATCCATCCCCAATAAGTTAGGCGGCGTCTTAGCCCTCCTCGCCTCCATCCTTGTGCTTCTAGCAGTCCCCACCCTCCACACGTCAAAACAACGAGGCCTAACCTTCCGCCCTCTCACCCAACTCTTGTTTTGAGCCCTTATCGCGGACGTCGCCATTCTTACATGAATTGGGGGCATGCCCGTAGAACACCCCTTCATTATTATTGGCCAAATTGCATCTTTCCTCTACTTCTTCCTATTTTTTACCCTATTCCCAACAGCCGGCTATTTAGAAAACAAGGCCTTAGGATGAACTTGCAGTGGTAGCTCAACGCCAGAGCGCCGGCCTTGTAAACCGGACGCCGGAGGTTAAAATCCTCCCCACCGCTCAAAGAAGGGAGATTTTAACTCCCGCCCCTAACCCCCAAAGCTAGGATTCTAAACTAAACTATTCTTTGCGTTCGCGCGCAACGACATGTCTTTAACACACATATATGTGTCTTAAACACATATATTGTCTTAAACACATAAAGTATTTTTAATACATATGTCTTTAAGGCAATATATGTGTTTTTTAGTACATGTATGTATTATCACCATTAATTTTTATTAACCAATTCAATAGCGATTCAGTACATATATGTATAATAACCACAAGTAGGTGTAAACCATTCATACAACAGCATAAAACTAAGATAAACATAAAGCATGTAGAGTTTTAGGTAACATCCTATTAAATCAAGGATAGGCGAAACTTAAGACCGAACACAGACACTCATTAGTTATGTTATACGTTTCCCAACATCACGTTATAACAGAGTATCCGATGTAGTAAGAACCGACCATCAGTTGATTTCTTAATGCTAACGGTTATTGAGGGTGAGGGACAAGTATTCGTGGGGGTTTCACCTTGTGCACTATTCCTGGCATTTGGTTCCTACTTCAGGGCCATTGATTGATATTATTCCTCACACTTTCATCGACGCTGACATAAGTTAATGTTGAGGTACATAAGCGAGAGACCCAGCATGCCGGGCGTTCACTCCAGCGAGCAAGGGGTTTTCCTTTTTTTTTTTCCTTTTCACTTGACATTACAGAGTGCACACGGTATAAACTAACAAGGTATGAGCATTTAGCGAGCTCAGCGAGTAATAGTCTGAGTGATAAAAAGATTATCATCTATGAATTGCATATAGAGATATCAAGAGCATAAATAGTGATGTTCTACTCGAAAGTTATCTGATATGACCCCGGTTTCTTGCGCGTTAAACCCCCCTACCCCCCTTGAACTCGAGAGATCACTAAGACTCCTGAAAACCCCCCGGAAACAGGAAAACCTCTAGAACTTCAATTTGGGCCTAAAATACGCTTATTTACACTATTAAAATAATGTGTGT